TATATAGTGTATCTACAACAATATATAGTGACACATTATACTCGTTGCTTGTCGTCGGTCGAGCCTAATCTGGTTTAGGGGTTTAACAGATTTAAACAGGCATCTCTCGGCGTGGGGGGTAGGGGGGTTTACCGCGTAGGACGCCCCGGGGCATCTTATACAGGTATGAGGAAGGTAAATGGTATGTATGCTCGTGAGATAAACGTATGGTGATATAAAGAATATGTCATTAAATAATTAAGAATATTTACTCATGATATTACTAAATAGTACCACCTTGTCTGTTAACACTTGAAAGTGGTCATCAATGCCAGATGAATGTAGACCTTAAAAAAAAACCAGATGCATATAAGAGAATGCTCGGCATGGTGAGTTTGTGCTATTTTGTACTACACCAATAATCAGATGTCGTTGACGATGTGAGATTTGTCTAGTTATTCAGTTATGTGCTCAGATAGGAACCAGATGCCAGTAATAGTTCATATTGTGAAACCCCCACGATTATTGTCCCTGACCCTTCAAGGATAATATGCATTAACTTGTGATTGTTGGTGATCTCTTACTACATATCTATTCCTGGGCCAATTTTAGTTATTCTTCATAGAAAATGGTCTGAGGGCAGTTATGGGGATAAATCTATTTCCCAGGTCTAAAGAAATTATTTGTAGAATATAAGTTTGTGTCTTGATGAGTTTATATGAATTACTTTTACATAATGTATGAGTAATATAAATTTATGTAATATTATACATATTATGTACTAATACATATATGTATTATTATACATATTATGTACTAATACATACATGTATTATTATACATATTATGTACTAATACATACATGTATTATTATACATATTATGTACTAATACATACATGTATTATTATACATATTATGATGTATTATTATACATATTATGTACTAATACATACATGTATTATTATACATATTATGTACTAATACATACATGTATTATTATACATATTATGTACTAATACATACATGTATTATTATACATATTATGTACTAATACATACATGTATTATTATACATATATGTAGTCATACATGTATGTAATATTACACATATTATGTATTAGTACATATATGTATATTATACATATATGTACTAGTACATACATGTAGTGCATGTGCAGATGCACGTTTATGTCGTGCATTTGTTGTGGCTAGACATAATACTGTATACTGCAGAAAATAGTTTAGTTTAGAATCCTAGCTTTGGGAGTTAGGGGTGGGAGTTGAATTCTCTCTTTTCTGGCACTAGGATGGATTTTAACCTTCAATCTCCGGATTACAAAACCGGCGCTTTTGAATTAAGCTACTAGGGCAATTTCAGTTAAGTAGTTTGTTTTCTAATCATCCGGCTGCAGGTATGAGGATGAGTAGAAGAGTGAAATATAAGATTGACGCGATTTGTCCAATGATAATAAATGGGTGTTCTACTGGCATTCCACCGATTCATGTCAAAATGAATACGTCTGCAACCAAGGTTCAAAATAGGAATTGGGTGAATGGGCGGAATGTGAGTCCTCGTTGTTTTGAGGTGTGGAGTATTGGGACTAGTATCAGTACTAGGATGGAGAAGAGAAGAGCTAGTACTCCGCCTAGTTTATTTGGAATTGAGCGTAGGATGGCGTAGGCAAACAAGAAGTATCATTCGGGCTTAATGTGAGTTGGTGTTACTAGCGGGTTGGCGGGGGTAAAGTTGTCTGGGTCTCCTAGTAGGTTGGGTGAGAAGAGGGCTAGTGATAGAAGGAGGGTTATTAGAATAATGAATCCTAGGAGGTCTTTGAATGAGAAGTATGGGTGGAATGAAATTTTGTCTGCATCTGAGTTTACCCCGATTGGGTTATTTGAGCCCGTTTCGTGTAGGAACATGGCGTGGATTAGAGTTGCAGCTACTACAATAAATGGGAGTAGGAAGTGGAATGTGAAGAATCGTGTCAGTGTAGCATTGTCTACGGAGAAGCCGCCTCAGATCCATTGTACTAGATCGTTGCCAATATACGGGATTGCGGAGAGAAGGTTTGTGATTACTGTGGCACCTCAGAAGGATATTTGGCCTCATGGCAGTACGTAACCTACGAATGCGGTTATCATAACTAGAAGGAGTAGAACGACTCCAATATTTCATGTCTCTTTATAAAGGTAGGACCCGTAGTAGAGACCTCGTCCGATGTGGAGGTAGATACAGATGAAAAAGAAGGAGGCTCCGTTGGCATGAATGTTTCGGATAGCTCAGCCGTAGTTTACATCTCGGCAGATATGGGCCACAGATGAAAAGGCACTTGTGATATCTGACGTGTAGTGTATTGCCAGAAATAGGCCTGTAACAATCTGTACTGCCAAACATAGGAGAAGTAAGGAGCCGAAATTTCATCATGCTGAGATGTTGGAAGGGGCTGGTAAGTCGATGAGGGAGCTGTTAACGATTTTAAGTAGTGGGTGGGTTTTTCGGGTGACCATTAGTTCTCGTAGTTGAATCACAACAATGGGTTTTCAAGTCGTAGGTCTCGGTTAAAATCCGGGCGGGAATTATGGAATACCTTCTTGATCTTTTTTTGTTGGGTTTGGTGGTTGGGTTAGTTGGGGTTGCTTCGAATCCTGCGCCGTATTTTGCTGCGTTAGGTTTAGTTATTGCTGCGGGGGTAGGATGTGGTATTTTGGTAGGACATGGTGGGTCATTACTATCTCTTTTGTTGTTTTTGATTTATTTAGGTGGGATGTTGGTTGTGTTTGCTTACTCAGCAGCATTAGCTGCTGAGCCTTTTCCAGAGACTTGGGGGGTTCGTTCTGTAAAAATTTATGTTGTTGCTTACATGTTTAGTGTAGGTGTAGCGGTGTGGTGATTTTACGGGGGCTGATATGGGAGCTATTTAGTTGTTGATGAGTTTAAGGAGTTTTTTACGTTGCGTGGGGATTTTAATGGGGTTGCTTTAATGTACTCTTTTGGGGGGGTGTTGGTAATTTGTGCGTGGGTTTTATTGTTGAGTTTGTTTGTAGTTTTGGAAGTGACTCGTGGTTTAAGTCGTGGGGCTTTGCGGGCTGTTTAAATGGTTGTAAGCAGAATGATTGCTATAATCGAGGTTAGTAGGTAGATAGTTAAGTAGATTTTAATTATGTTTGAGTCCATGTTGTCAAATTTTGCCGAGATGGACATGTGGATTGGTACTATTCCTTTTGGGCCGAGTTCTATTCATTGGCGATCAAATTTAGTGGCCTTTTTTCCTAGGGTGAGGCCGAGTTGGGGGATTAGGCGGTGAATGATTGAGGTAAAGTAGCCAAGTATGTTTGAGAAATTGTGGAGGTTTAGTACGGGGGTTACTTTGAATTGTTTAGCGGTTATGGTTGTTAGTGCTATGGCAATTAAAACTCCAGCAATTGTTACTATAATTGCTGCCAGTTTAAGGGAGGTTGGTATTGTTATGATTGGCATTTTTGATGGAAGGAAGTTTGATGTGATAATAAGACCTGCAATAATACTTCCTCATGCTAGGCGTTTGATTGGGTTAATCACTGCAGGGTTATTTTCATTGATTGGTGCTATAGATGAAAAACGTGGGGTGCCCATTGTTACGAAGTAGATGACACGGAAGCTATATACTGCTGTGAACGAGGTGGCGATTAATGTTAAGGTGAGGGCTCAGGCGTTTAGGTAGGAGGTGTTGAGGGCTTCAATGATTGCGTCTTTTGAGAAGAATCCAGTTAAGAATGGGGTGCCGGTTAGTGCGAGGCTTCCAATTGTTAAACAGGTGGAGGTGAATGGGAGTAATTTAAATAGCCCTCCTATTTTTCGAATGTCTTGTTCGTCATTAAGGCTGTGGATAATTGAGCCGGAACATAGAAATAATATTGCTTTAAAGAAAGCGTGGGTGCAGATATGCAGGAAGGCTAGCTGAGGTTGGTTTAGTCCAATTGTAACTATTATTAGACCTAGTTGACTGGATGTTGAGAAGGCTACAATTTTTTTGATATCGTTCTGGGTTAAAGCACAGGTTGCTGTAAATAAAGTGGTTAGGGCCCCTAAACAAAGGCAAATTGTGAGGGCTAGGTTGTTGTTTTCTATAAGGGGGTGGAGGCGAATTAGAAGGAAAATTCCTGCTACGACTATGGTGCTTGAGTGTAATAGGGCGGACACTGGGGTGGGACCTTCCATGGCTGAAGGTAATCAGGGGTGTAGCCCGAATTGAGCTGATTTGCCTGTTGCTGCGATGATTAGCCCAATAAGGGGGAGGGTGAGGTCGAAGTATTTTGATACTAGGAAGATTTGTGAGATCTCTCATGAGTTTATGTTTATTGCGATTCATGCAATTGATAAGATTAGTCCGATGTCTCCGACTCGGTTGTATAGTACGGCTTGTATGGCTGCTGTGTTGGCATCTGCTCGTCCATACCATCAGCCGATTAGTAGGAATGATATAATTCCCACCCCTTCTCACCCAATAAATAGTTGAAATATATTGTTGGCTGTAACTAGGATGACTATTGCTACTAGAAACAATAGCAGATATTTAAAGAAACGGTTTATATATGGATCGGCACTTATATATCACGATGCGAAGTCTAAAATAGATCAGGTAACAAATAGGGCAATTGGGGTGAAGATGAGTGAGTAGTGGTCAAATTTAAAGCTAATATTAATATCAAATGTTGTGATATTTATTCAATGTCAGCTTGAGATAATGTTTTCTGTTCCTTGATCTAAGAAGATGGCTAGTGGGATTAAGCTAATGAAAAATGCGGCGCTTACGGCGGTTTTGACATGGGTGGTGGCTCAGTTTGGTTTTTGCGGGTTTGGGCTGAGAGTCATGAGTAGGGGGTAAATTAAGATTGTAAGTATTAGGATAAGTGTAGAACTTATTACAAGGTTTGTCATAGCTACTACTTGGAGTTGCACCAAGAGTTTTTGGTTCCTAAGACCAATGGATGAGCTATTATCCTTTAGTAGCTCGAGTGAGCCATGGAGTTTAACCATGGGGGTATGGATTAGCAGTCCTTACTGCTTTTGGCCTCTCTCGGTGGATAAGTGGGTTTTAACCTCTATTTTTAGAACCACAATCTAATGTTTTAGTTGAAACTATATCTACAGTATCATCACCCTCACATAAGTTCCGGCTTTGTAATAAGCATAATAATTGGGAGGAGGTGTAGAATTATGAGTAGGTGTTCTCGGGTGTGGTACGGTTGTAGATTAATGATGTGAGTAGGTAGTGTGCCTCGTTGGGTTTTTAGGAATAAGTATAGTGAGTAAGCAGCTGTGATTAGGGTGCCTGTTCCTGTGATAATTAGTGTTCATGGGGATCAATTGAATATGGCTGTGATAATTAGTAGTTCTCCTATGAGGTTGGGTAGGGGAGGTAAGGCTAGATTTGCTAGGTTGGCAATAAATCATCAGGTTGCGGTTAGTGGAAGAAGTAGCTGTATTCCCCGGGCTAGGACTATGGTTCGGCTGTGGGTGCGTTCATATGTGGTGTTAGCAAGGCAGAAGAGTGCGGATGATACTAGGCCATGGGCAATTATTAAGATAATTGCCCCGGTGAAGCCTCATGGGGTTTGGATTAAGATTCCTCCTGCAACCAGTCCTATGTGGCTGACTGATGAGTAGGCAATGAGTGATTTTAAGTCTGTTTGTCGTAAACAAATTGAACCTGTTATAATAATCCCCCATAGGGCTAAGATAATAAATGGGTATGCTATTTCTTTAGACAGTGGGTCTAGTATGATTATTATTCGTATTATTCCATAGCCTCCAAGTTTTAGTAAAATTGCAGCTAGGACTATAGAGCCTGCTACTGGTGCTTCTACATGGGCTTTCGGAAGTCAGAGGTGGACGCCATATAGCGGTATTTTTACTAAGAAGGCGATTAAACACCCCAGTCATCAAATTTTATTGCTTCAGGAGAGAAGTGCTATTGGTTGGGAGTATTGTAGTGTAATTATTGATAGGGTTCCTATATTTTGGTGTAGGAGTAGTAGTGCTACAAGCAAAGGAAGTGATCCCGCTAAGGTATAAAAAAGGAAATAGGTCCCTGCGTTTAGTCGTTCTGTTTGATTGCCTCATCGTGTAATGATGATTAGTGTTGGGATTAGGGTTGCTTCAAATATGATATAGAATATTATGATCTCTGTTGCTCCAAAGGCTATAATGAGAAATATTTGTAAAGATGCTAGGAGTGTAATATAGGTTCGTTGGCGGCTTAGAGGTTCACTTTTGATGTGGTTTTGGCTGGCAAGAATTATTAATGGTAGGAGCCAGCAGGTGAGCACTAGTAGTGGGGTTGATAGTGGGTCTGTGCCTAGATATGTGTTAAGGGTTGATCAGCCTGTCTCTGAGGGTCATTTTAATCAAGAAATACTAATCAAGGCAATTAGGAGGCTTTGCATGGTGGAGGCAGATCAGAGTCATTTTGGGGAAGCTAATCAAATTGTGGGGTATAGCATAATGGTTGGGATTAAAATTTTTAGCATTGTAGCAGATTTAAGGATTGTAATCGGTCTGTGCCATGTGTTCGGGCTGTGGCGACAAGAAGGGCTAAACCTGCGCTTGCTTCACAGGCGGAAAAGGTTAGCAAGAGGAGAGGGGCGGCTGAAAAAGCCGTGGATTCTAATTGCAAGGCCCATAAGCCTAGTGCAATAAATAGTGATAGTATTATTCCCTCTAAGCATAAAAGGGCAGATAGGAGGTGGGTTCGGTGGAATGCGAGGCCTGTGAGCCCTAATAGAAAAGCTGAGGTAAAGCTGAAATGTACTGGTGTCATAAGAGAGTCGTGGATTTAAACCACGGTTTTCTGAGCCGAAATCAGAGGTCTTGTTTTGGACTAACTCTCTATTCAGCTCATTCTAGGCCTCCTTGAATTCACTCATAAATTAAGCCTGCTGTTAATAGGATAAGAATGATGGAAGCCCATAGGAGTGTAATGGTGGGTTCTGGGAGTTGGTTCGCTCATGGGAGGGGTAATAGGAGTGCAATTTCTAGGTCAAATAGCAGAAATAGGATGGCGACCAAGAAAAATCGTAGGGAAAATGGTAGTCGTGCAGATCCCAGTGGGTCGAACCCACATTCGTATGGAGATAGTTTTTCTGTATCTGGGTTTATTTGCGGCAATCAGAAGGATACTAGGGCCAAGACTAGCGATAAGATAACAGAGATTGTGAAGATTGTTGTTATTAAATTCATTATCTTTCCTTGGGTTTTAACCAAGACTGAATAATTGGAAGTCACTCGTACTAACTTTAATACTAGAAAGATATGATCCTCATCAGTAAATTGAGACGTATAAGAATAATCAGACTACGTCTACAAAGTGTCAATATCAGGCAGCTGCTTCGAATCCAAAGTGGTGCTCTGATGTAAAGTGGTATTGTAGTTGACGAAGCAGACAAATGGCTAGGAATGTTGAGCCAATAATTACATGTAGTCCGTGGAAGCCCGTGGCTACAAAGAAGGTGGAGCCATAGACTCCGTCGGCGATTGTGAAAGGGGCTTCATAGTATTCTATGGCTTGTAAGGCGGTGAAGTAAAATCCGAGTAGAATAGTTAGTGTTAAAGATTGAATTGCTTGTTTTCGGTGGCCTTCTATAATGCTGTGGTGGGCTCATGTTACTGTTACACCTGAGGCTAGGAGTACTGCTGTGTTAAGTAGTGGGACTTCAAACGGGTCTAAGGTTGTAATGCCTGTTGGGGGTCAGCAGCCGCCTAACTCTGGTGTTGGGGCGAGGCTTGAGTGGTAGAAGGCTCAGAAGAATCCTAAGAAGAAGAATACTTCTGATGTAATGAATAAAATTATTCCATATCGAAGTCCTTTTTGAACAGGGGGGGTGTGGTGCCCCTGAAAGGTTCCTTCGCGAATAATGTCTCGTCATCATTGATATATGGTGAGCAGAAGTAGTACTAAGCCTAGTGCTAGGAGAGTTGTTGTATTAAAATGAAATCAAATTGCTAATCCTGATGTTATTAGGAGGGCGGCAATTGCACCTGTAAGGGGTCATGGGCTTGGGTCTACCATGTGGTATGCGTGTGCTTGGTGGGTCATAGCGTTTAAGTGATGAATTAAATGTTTTCTTGTAAGTACAGGCTAACAAGAAGGACGAACACATAGGCTTGAATCATTGCTACTGCGACTTCTAGAAGTGTCAGTAAAACTAGGAGAGTGGCGGTAAATACTGCTGCTGTTGCTATTATTGGTAGCATTACGAAGGTTGCGCTTGAGATTAGTTGGATAAGCAGATGTCCTGCTGTAAGGTTGGCTGTTAATCGTACTCCAAGTGCCAAGGGTCGAATAAATAGGCTAATGGTTTCGATAATAATTAGTACCGGGATCAGGGGTACGGGCGTGCCTTCTGGTAGAAGATGTCCTAATGCTGCTGTGGGCTGGTTTCGTAGTCCAATTAGTACTGTTGCTAGTCAAAATGGTACTGCAAGGCCTATGTTGAGTGATAATTGTGTTGTTGGCGTAAAAGTGTATGGTAGGAGTCCTAGTATGTTTAGTGACAGAATAAAAATTATAAGGGAGGCCAACATTAATGCTCATTTGTGTCCGCTTTTATTTAGTGGGGTGAGGAGTTGGCTTGTGAAGTTTTTAATAAATCAGTTTTGAAGGGTGACTAAGCGATTGCCTTGTCAGCGGTTTGATGGGGATGGGATGAGAATTCATGGAAGGGTAAGTGCAATGGTAATCAGTGGAATACCTAGATATGTGGTGCTCATAAATTGGTCAAATATGTTTAGTGCCATGGTCAGTTTCAGGTGTCTGCTTTTAGACTCTCAGTGCTAATTGGGTTTATGTCGTTTGTGAACGTGTGGTTTAAGATTTTATATGGAATAATTGTTAGGAAAATCAATCATGTAAATACTAAGATGAAGAATCAGGGGGCGGGGTTTAATTGTGGCATATCACTGGAGGTGGTTGGGAGTCACCAATTTTTAGCTTAAAAGGCTAACGCTAGTCCCGTTTTAGCTTTCTAGTGAGGCGTCTTCAAGTATGAGGGAGGATCAGTTTTCAAAGTGTTCTAGAGGGACAGCTTCAACGACAATGGGTATGAAGCTGTGGTTTGCACCACAGATTTCAGAACATTGGCCGTAGAAGATACCAGGGCGTGAGGCAATAAAGGCTGTTTGGTTTAAGCGTCCTGGGACAGCATCCATTTTAATTCCGAGGGCTGGGACGGCTCATGAGTGAAGTACGTCTTCAGCTGATACTAATACTCGGATTGGGGATTCCATTGGTACTACTATTCGATGGTCTGTTTCTAGTAATCGGAATTGTCCCGGGGTTAGGTCTTGGGTTGGTACTATATAGGAGTCAAATGCTAGGTTTTCATAATCAGTGTATTCATAGCTTCAATATCATTGATGGCCCATAGCTTTAACTGTGAGGTGGGGGTCATTGACTTCATCTATCAGGTATAAAATTCGTAGGGATGGTAGTGCAATTATAATTAAAATTACTGCTGGTAGAATAGTTCAGATAATCTCAATTTCTTGTGAGTCTAAGATGTATTTGTTGGTTAGTTTTGTTGAAACCATAACAACAATAATATATAGAACTAATGTGCTAATTAAGAATACAATTATTAAAGCATGATCATGAAAGTGGAGGAGTTCTTCTATTACAGGCGAGGCTGCGTCTTGTAGTCCTAGTTGTGATGGGTGTGCCATAATATAAGATGCGCGGGGATTCAACCCACAATTCTGCCTTGACAAGGCAGTGTAATTAATTTTACTAGCGTCTCATAAAAGAAAGTGACAGAGTGGTTATGTGACTGGCTTGAAACTAGTTTATGGGGGTTCAATTCCTTCCTTTCTCGATTTCTTGAATTTGCACGAATGCTGGTTCTTCAAATGTGTGGTATGGAGGAGGGCAGCCGTGTAATCATTCAGCATTTGTTGGGGTAAGTTCTACTGATAGTACCTCCCGCTTAGCAGCAAAGGCTTCCCACAAGATAAATAGGAACATGATGACTGCTACTAGGGACATGAGGGATCCGATAGAGGAAACTGTGTTTCACAGGGCATAGGCATCTGGGTAATCTGAATAACGACGTGGTATTCCTGCTAGTCCTAGGAAGTGTTGTGGGAAGAAGGTAATATTTACGCCTGCAAATATAACTCCGAAGTGAATTTTTGTTCAGGTGTCGTGGAGGGTGTAGCCTGTGAATAGGGGGAATCAGTGTACGAAAGCTCCTATGATGGCAAATACGGCTCCTATTGATAATACGTAGTGGAAGTGGGCAACTACATAATAAGTATCGTGGAGTACAATATCTAGTGATGAGTTGGATAGTACGATCCCTGTTAGGCCTCCTACTGTGAACAGGAAGATAAAACCAAGGGCTCATAGGAGGGGTGTTTCTCATTTAATTGAGCCTCCGTGGAGAGTAGCTAATCAGCTAAACACTTTAACTCCTGTTGGGATGGCAATAATCATTGTTGCTGATGTAAAGTATGCTCGGGTGTCTACGTCCATGCCTACTGTAAACATGTGATGGGCCCATACAATAAATCCTAGAAGACCAATGGCCATCATTGCTCATACTATTCCTATATAACCAAATGGTTCTTTTTTTCCGGCGTAGTAAGCTACAATGTGGGAGATTATTCCGAAGCCTGGTAAAATTAAAATGTAGACTTCTGGGTGGCCGAAGAATCAGAATAAGTGTTGGTATAGAATGGGATCTCCTCCTCCTGCAGGGTCAAAGAAGGTGGTGTTTAGGTTACGATCTGTAAGCAACATTGTAATTCCGGCGGCTAGGACTGGGAGGGACAGGAGGAGTAAGACAGCCGTAATTAGTACTGCTCACACAAATAGGGGTGTTTGATATTGTGAAATGGCAGGGGGTTTCATATTAATAATTGTTGTGATGAAATTAATTGCTCCTAAAATAGAGGAAACACCAGCGAGATGGAGGGAAAAAATTGTTAAATCAACAGAGGCTCCTGCGTGAGCAAGATTCCCTGCAAGTGGTGGATAAACAGTTCAGCCTGTTCCTGCTCCGGCTTCTACTCCTGAGGATGCTAGAAGGAGAAGGAATGAGGGTGGAAGAAGTCAGAAGCTTATGTTGTTTATTCGTGGAAATGCTATGTCTGGTGCTCCAATTATTAAGGGGACAAGTCAGTTCCCAAAGCCGCCAATTATGATTGGTATTACTATAAAGAAAATTATGATGAAGGCGTGCGCCGTAACGATAACATTGTAAATTTGATCGTCGCCTAGGAGGGAGCCAGGTTGATTTAGCTCTGCTCGGATTAGTAGGCTTAAGGCGGTTCCGACTATACCAGCTCAGGCACCAAATACTAGATAGAGGGTGCCAATGTCTTTGTGATTAGTGGAGAAAAATCAGCGTGTGATTGTCACAGGTAGGATGGCCGAGGGTTAGGCGGTGGATTGTAGCTCCATATACAGAGGTTCAAGTCCTCTTCTTATCAGCTCCGTGGTGTAATATCATGTTGGATTGCAAATCCAGAGATGCAGGCTAATTGCCCGCCGGGGCTTTCCCCGCCTTTTACTCGACAGGCGGGGAAAGTAGATGAATGCTCGCTGGTTTGGGCGTTTAGCTGTTAACTAAAAGTTTGTAGGATCGAGGCCTACTCATCTAGGAAGGCTTTAGCTTAATTAAAGTGTCTGGGTTGCATTCAGAAGATGTGGGATAAAGTCCTGCAAGTCTTATCAGAGATTAGGAGATTTTCACTCCTGCTTAAAGCTTTGAAGGCTTTTGGTCTAATGTTATCCTAAATCTCTAGTGGATTAGTGCCTGAACTGTTGGGGTAATTGGTAGTAGCAAAAGTGTTATGGTTGAGAAGATGGTTAGTGGTAGTGTTATTTGGTTGTTTGTCAGGCGTCATGGTATAGTGGCATTGTTTGTGTTTGGTGAGATTGTTAGTGTTATAGCGTATGTTAGGCGTAGGTAAAAGTACAGGCTTAGTAAGGCGCTAAGGGCGATGATGGTGGCTGTAAGGGGGAGTTGTTGTTTTGTTAGTTCTTGTAGGATAAGTCATTTTGGCATAAAGCCTGTTAGTGGGGGCAGGCCCCCTAGGGATAACAAGGTGAGTATTGTTGTTATGGTGATTATTGGAGTTTTTGATCAGGTTAAGGCTAGTGTATTAATTTTTGTGGTTATTAGGAATTTAAATGTTAGGAAAGCTGTTGCTGTTATGATAATGTAAACTGTTAGGGTTAAAATTGTTAATTTGGGTTGTAGTTGAAGAATAATAATTATTCAGCCGAGGTGTGCAATTGATGAATAGGCTAATATTTTTCGTAGTTGTGTCTGGTTTAATCCTCCTCAGCCCCCTACTATTGTTGAGATTAGTCCTAGGGTTATTAGGAGTGTGGGGTTAGTAAATGGTGCGATTTGTACAATTAATGCGAATGGGGCTAATTTTTGTCAGGTGGATATAATTAGTCCTGTGGTTAGGTCTAGTCCTTGTAGAACTGATGGTAGTCAGAAGTGTATTGGGGCTAGTCCTAGTTTGAGGGCTAGGGCAGTTATGATTAATATTGTGGAGGTTTGATGTGATGAATAATTGATGTTCCATTCTCCTGTCATTCATGCGTTTATTGAGCTTGCAAAGAGGATAGTTGCTGCGGCGGTAGCTTGTGCTAGAAAATATTTTGTTGTAGCTTCTACTGCTCGGGGGTGGTGATGTTGTGCTATAAGTGGAAGGATGGCTAGTGTATTAATTTCTAAGCCTATTCAAGCTAGTAGTCAGTGGGAGCTGGAAAAAGTAAGTGTTGTGCCCAAACCAAGGCTTAATAGAAAGATTGTTAGTACGTATGGATTCATTAGTAAGAGAAGGAATTTAACCTACATTTTTGGGGTATGGGCCCAAAAGCTTTATTTAGCTTATCTTACTAGAAAGTGGTGTAGTGGAAACACTTAGAGTTTTGATCTCTATGATATGGGTTCGAGTCCCTTCTTTCTAGGAGCTGGGAGGATTTTAGCCTCCATAGGTCACTCTATCAAAGTGGTCCTTTGGCATTCAGGCACAGCTCCTTACAGTGCTATAGTTGAGGGGGGAGTCCTGTGAATGCGATGGGGAGGGCGATGTGTCATAAGATCAGTGCTAAGGTAAGGGGTAGGAAATTTTTTCATACTAGGTGTATAAGTTGATCATATCGAAATCGGGGGTAGGAGGCTCGTACTCATAAAAACAGCATTGATAAGGCCGCGGCTTTAATTATAATATTAATGGAGGTTAGTTGTGGTAAGGTTGGGATGTGTGAGGCGCCTAAAAATAAGATGGCTGACAGTGTATTTATTAATAGGATGTTGGCATACTCGGCTAGGAAAAATAGTGCGAATGGGCCCCCTGCGTATTCTACATTGAATCCTGATACTAATTCAGATTCTCCTTCGGTTAAATCAAAGGGGGTTCGGTTAGTTTCTGCTAGGGTTGAAGTATATCATATTGCTGCTAATGGTCAGGCTGGTACTATAAGTCATATTGCTTCTTGGGTTGTGTTGAATATTTGAAGGGTGAAGCCGCCAGAGAATACCATAATTGAGAGGAGGATAAGTCCTAAGCTTACTTCATAAGAAATGGTTTGGGCTACGGCTCGGAGGGCCCCAATTAGGGCGTATTTTGAATTTGATGCTCATCCTGAGCCTAGAATGGAGTATACTGCTAAGCTTGATAGTGCAAGGATAAATAGAATTCCGAGGTTTAGGTCTACGACAGGGTATGGAATTGGTATTGGTGCCCATAGTGTTATGGCTAGTGTAAAAGCTAGCATGGGTGTGGCGAGGAATAGAAATGGGGAGGATGTAGATGGGCGCACTGGTTCTTTAATAAACAGTTTTACTCCGTCGGCAATAGGCTGTAGAAGTCCGAATGGGCCTACTACGTTTGGTCCTTTTCGTAGTTGTATATATCCTAGGACTTTTCGTTCAATAAGTGTGAGGAATGCTACTGCTAGTAGTACGGGGACAATGTAGGCTAGTGGGTTAATAATGTGTGTGAGTAGGGTTATCATAACTAAGGGGAGGATTTGAACCTCCGGTTGAAAGGGCTTAGGCCTTTTGCAATTACCGGGCTCTGCCACCTTAGTAATTTTATCTAAATTTATTGTTTGTGCTTTCCTTTATCTATTTTAGTTGTTTTCATTAGATTGGGTGAGGGCTTGTTGTTAACATAGGCCCTATTTTTCCGGTCCTTTCGTACTAGGAGAAATGGCATTACAGATAGAAACTGACCTGGATTGCTCCGGTCTGAACTCAGATCACGTAGGACTTTAATCGTTGAACAAACGAACCCTTAATAGCGGCTGCACCATTAGGATGTCCTGATCCAACATCGAGGTCGTAAACCCCCTTGTCGATAGGAACTCTAAAAGGGGATTGCGCTGTTATCCCTAGGGTAACTTGGTCCATTGATCGGCAGTTTGCCGGATCTGTGTGGTCAGAAATTCTGTGACTTAGAAATGTCTTTCTTGGTTTTAAGGTTAGTCCTCAGTCCATGTGGAAGTTTATTTTTATTCCGTGGTCGCCCCAACCGAAGATTATGATCAGTTACTATTTAGTTCTATTTAATAAATATTTGACATAGTTGATTTTTAATCTTAAGCTCCAAAGGGTCTTCTCGTCTTGTACTTATATACCCGCTTCTGCACGGGCAGATCAATTTCATTGACTTGAAAAGGGAGACAGTTAGGCCCTCGTTTCACCATTCATACAGGTCTTCATTTAAAAGACAAGTGATTGCGCTACCTTTGCACGGTCAAAATACCGCGGCCGTTTAACATAGTCACTGGGCAGGCAGGACCTCCTATACATTGATTTTTGCGGGAGGCGATGTTTTTGGTAAACAGGCGAGGCTTGTGTTTGCCGAGTTCCTTCCTTTTCTTTTAGTCTTTCCTTGTGGCCTTCCGGTGTGGGGTTAACGATTAAGTTATGTGAAGTTTTCTTGTTGTTTATTTGGCTCACATTTCCCTCTTGTGTGTTGGGTTCGTTAAATGTTTTAGTGGTTGGTCCAATCTAATTTACACTTAGGCTAGGAGAAGGGCTAAGATACCTTCTTATTACTCATTTTAGCAGTATCGTTTCCATGTTGGCATGGAGCGGCCTGATAATATTAGGGGTTTTGGATTGGGGTATTGGTATAAGTGATTTTTATCTGCTTGAGCTTTAACGCTTTCTATTCAGATGGCTGCTTTTAGGCCCACTGAAGCAGTAGTCTTTGTAAGTATAATCCTTAACCTCCTGTATAGGTTGTTTCCTTTTTCAAAGGGGCTGTACCCCCTTTGACTAACTCTCACATATTGCTCGCTGTCATAATATTATGGTTGTTGGCTTGAGGGGTGTGAGGCTGAACTTCTATCCATTTCTCAGGCAACCAGCTATAACTAAGTTCGGTAGGTCTGTCACCCCTACCCAAAGATCTTCCCACTCTTTTGCCACAGAGACGGGTTGGTCCTATATAATAGACTGTCTTGGGGTAGCTCACTTAGTTTCGGGGTTTTGAACTAAAGTACTCTTTGCTCAGAATAACTAGCTAAATCATGATGCAAAAGGTACGAGTTTTAGTCTCTGCTTTGTTGTGCTTTGATGGTTTGTTTCATTTCTTTTTCAGCTTTCCCTTGCGGTACTTTATCTATTGCTTTTTGTGTCTTTTCTATCTCATATACTTGGACGGAAGAATGTTTTGGTTAGTTGATTTTAGTCTTTCTAAACTTGTTAATGTTGTTAGTTAGTTGGCGTGTTTAAGCTAGCTTTATGGCTCAGGATGATCCAACTTGCATGGATGTTTTCTCGGTGTAAGTGAGGTGCTTAACTGTCTCAGCCACATCCTGATTGTTCCAAGTGCACCTTCCGGTACACTTACCATGTTACGACTTGCCTCCCCGATGTGTTTTTTGATGAATTATTTATCGTTTGGGTTTTATGTGGGGGAGAGTGACGGGCGGTGTGTGCGTGTCTCAGAGCCTGGTTCAAAAGGACTCTCTATTTGCTTTTTACTACTAAATCCTCCTTCAGGCATGTGTTTCAGTAAACCATTCGTGATTTTCTGCAATAGAAAATGTAGCCCATTTCTTCCCACTTCGTGCGCTACACCTCGACCTGACGTTTTGGGTTTTGTCCATTTTGCTTACTGTTTTGCCTTCATAGGGTAAGCTGGCGACGGCGGTATATAGGCGGGATTAACAAGAAGTGGTGAGGTTTAACGGGGGTTATCGGTTCTAGAACAGGCTCCTCTAGGTGGGTCTGAGACACCGCCAAGTCCTTTGGGTTTTAAGCTATGCTCGTAGTACCCTGGCGGATAGTTTTGTAAAATGTATCTTGGTTTAAGGCTAAGCATAGTGGGGTATCTAATCCCAGTTTGTTTCTTAGCTTTCGTGGGTTCGGATGTGTAATAAAGTTACTTTCGTTTGTGGTTTTCGTTCTTTCATGGGCGTATGACGGCTTGGTAAGTCTTTAACTTTATTTTATTATTATCCTAACCACCCTTTACGCCGTGTCTATCAACTAGAGTCTTTCGTATAACCGCGGTGGCTGGCACGAATTTTACCGACTCTTCTAACCCTAACTAAGTCAAGCTTTCACTTATGGCTTAATATTTACTACTGCTGAATTCCCTTGGGGGTGTGGCAAAGCAAGGCGTCTTGGGCTAAGGATATTGTGCCTGATGCCTGCTCCTCGTCCCCGGTAGGGGGATTGAGGGCATTCTCACAGGGATGCGGATACTTGCATGTATGAATTGGGTTAAAGTTGATAGTAAAGTCAGGACCAAACCTTTGTGCTCGTGGAACTTTCTAGGGTTCGTCTTAACATCTTCAGTGTTATGCTTTGTTTAAGCTACACTAGC